TTCTTTGAAGTATATATGCGATAAATAGACTCCAGTAACCAACCATGCTATATATATTTGCTTGCTTAAAGAAAATCTCTCTCTAAAAGAAATGGAATGGCTAATTCCACGAAAAAGTCTTTTTTTTTTCACGAGGTATAACTAGCAATTCCTATTTATCTGTTATAGAATCGACCATGGATCAATTCCCCTTTCATTTGGAAGTATTGAATATACCCATAATTCTGAGTTTCATGTTACTTTTCCCAAAACACATGTCAGAGCCGGGGCATCCCATTCAATCTGATTGGGATGACAGTTTCTCAGTCCGAATCTGTAAAATGAAAATTTTGATCAAATCACACATCGCAGTATACCAGGCCTTCTAATTCTTTAAGGGGTTTATCTAAAAGATTCGCGATATAACTAGGAAGACGTTTCAAATACCACACATGGGTCACTGGACATGCAAGTTTGATGTATCCCATTTGATATCTTCGTATCCTAGAATCAACAAATTCCACCCCGCATTGTTCACAAAATTTCGGGTCTTCTTTTTCAGCTCTGATCGCTCGATAATTTCCACAAGCACAAATTCTACTTTTTATGGGTCCAAAGATTCTTTCACAAAACAATCCATCTTTTTCCGGTTTATTGGTTTTATAATGAAAAGTATAGGGTTTTGTCACCTCTCCAACTATCTCTCCATTAGGTAGGATTTTGTTGGCCCAAGCCCTTATTTGTTGAGGAGAAACTGGTCCAATTCGAAGTTGTTGATGTTTATACCGGTCGATCATAGAATAGAAATTCTGATTCATTCAGATCAAGCTTCCTTCCTATTAATCTGGAAGTTCTTCTCAGATACAAGGAAATGATTCAGTTCTAGAGCCAAAGATCGTAGTTCTCGAACGAGCAATCGAAAAGATTCAGGAGCATCCTCGGGGTTAGGTACTGTTCCTCCAACGATTGTAGCACCAAGTACTTCTTGACGAGCTCTAATATGATCAGATTTATAAGTAAGCATCTCTTGTAAAATATGAGCAACACCAAATCCCTCTAGAGCCCAAACTTCCATTTCTCCTACTCGTTGTCCCCCTTGCTTGGCCCTTCCTCTAAGGGGTTGTTGTGTAACAAGTGCGTAATGCCCACTAGAACGTCCATGGATTTTATCATCAACTTGATGAATTAATTTTAGGATATAGGACTTTCCTATTAGAACAGGTTGTTCAAAAGGATCCCCTGTTCTTCCATCAAATATTCTGCTTTTTCCTGGGTACTCGGGTTCAAATACCCATGGATTTTTTGTTTGCTTACAGGCTTCATATAATTCAGAAAACACTAGTTTTCTCGAAGTCTCTTGTTCATATCTCTCATCAAAAGGTGCTATTCTATAATGTTTCTTTAGCAGATCCCCCGCTAATCCGAGCGAACATTCAAATATCTGTCCCACATTCATTCGTGAGGGTACTCCTAATGGGTTGAAGACCATATCAACGGGTGTCCCATCTTGCAAATAGGGCATATCTTGTCTAGGCAAAATTTTTGAAATGATACCTTTATTCCCATGTCTTCCAGCTACTTTATCACCCACTTTGATTTCACGTTTCTGTGAAATATATACACGAATCATTTCTGGATTATAACTGGAACCCCCCTTTTTCTGGATCCATCTCACATCAATAACGCGACCCCTTCCACCTATAGGTAGTTTTAGAGAAGTTTCTTTTGCAGTGGATACCTGAATGCCAAGTATGACTCGTAATAATCTATCCTCTGGGGAATACGACGATTCGTTCGCTGTCTGAGGCGTTAATTTACCTACTAAAATATCACCTGTTTCTACCCAAGATCCCAGCATAACGATTCCATTTCTGTCTAAATTTCGGAGTAAATGAGTCTCTAGATGCGGTATTTCCTTAGTAATTCTTTCAGGGCCTTGGCTTGTCACATGAGTCTGAATTTCATATTTCCGGATGTGAAAAGAAGTATAAATATCTTCATATACCAGACGTTCGCTAATTAATACTGCGTCTTCAGAATTGTAACCTTCCCATGGCATATAAGCTACTAATATGTTTTTTCCTAAAGCGAGTTCCCCACCAACTGTAGCCGCACCGTCCGCTAAAATTTGTCCCTTTTTAATGTATTTACCCCGCCGAACCTTAGGTTTTTGATGCATACAAGTATTTTTGTTGGAACGTTGATACATCACTAATGGAATACTTATAGTGTCCCCATTACTTGATAAAATGATTTTGTGAGGATCAGTATAAATGATCTTTCCCTCGTGTTCGGCTATAGCTGAAACCCCCGAATCTAGAGCCGTTTGGCGTTCCAGCCCAGTTCCAACAATGCACTTCTCGGACCGAGAAAGCGGAACTGCTTGGCGCTGCATATTAGAACTCATTAAAGCCCGATTCGCATCATTATGCTCGATAAAAGGAATGAGGGAAGCTCCAATAGAAAAATATTGGAAGGGAAAAAAGCTTCTAAGATGAATCTGTTCCCATGCAATAGTAAG